TGCAGGTACTTGGGATCCTTTGGATGAAGACATGGTCTCTCTTGATCCCATTGAATTTCATTCAGAGGAGGAACCTTATAAAGAGCGCATTGATTCTTATCAAAGAAAGACAGGATTAACTGAGGCTGTTCAAACAGGCACAGGTCAACTAAACGGTATTCCTATAGCAATTGGGGTTATGGATTTTCAGTTTATGGGGGGTAGTATGGGATCCGTAGTAGGCGAGAAAATCACCCGGTTGGTCGAGTATGCTACCAATAAATTTCTACCTCTTATTCTAGTATGTGCTTCCGGAGGCGCACGGATGCAAGAAGGAAGTTTGAGTTTGATGCAAATGGCTAAAATATCTTCGGCTTTATATGATTATCAATCAAATAAAAAGTTATTCTATATATCAATCCTTACATCTCCTACTACTGGTGGGGTGACGGCTAGTTTTGGTATGTTGGGGGATATCATTATTGCTGAACCCAATGCCTACATTGCATTTGCGGGTAAACGGGTAATTGAACAAACATTGAATAAGACAGTACCTGAAGGTTCACAAGCGGCTGAATATTTATTCCATAAGGGCTTATTCGATACAATCGTACCACGTAATCTTTTAAAAGGCGTTCTGAATGAGTTATTTCAGCTCCACGCTTTCTTTCCTTCGAATAAAAATGGAATCAAGTAGACCTTTAAGGTCAATTATTTTTTTTGTGGCGAACAAGCTGTTAGTTTATCAGACATATATTCCATGTAGAAAAATTAAAGTAATTAAGTACATTTTTTGAGTTCTACATTCCTTGCACTTATTATATACTCATTTATAGTATAATTATATACGACTTAAAATTAATAACGAATTTTTAAATAGATTTTAAAATATATAATATTAAGAATAACAGGTACAAATATTAAACCGAGGTACCCATTCTATGACAACTCTCAACTTACCATCTATTTTTGTGCCTTTAGTGGGTCTAGTATTTCCGGCAATTGCAATGGCTTCTTTATCTCTTCATGTTCAAAGAAACAAGATTTTTTAAACCCGATGCGACCCAATCTCAGCCATTTTTTTCAAGACGTAGATTAGACATGGATCATAAAATGGATATCCATTTAGTAGAATATCGTATAAGATGTGCCTTCTTCCGAACATGAATTAAATGTAAATGAAAGAGCTCGTATGCATGTGGACTATGTTATATGTTTAAAATAATTATAGCTATTTTAAAATAGATCAGGATCCGCAGATCTCTGAAATGTAAAGTCAATGAAATGCATGTCACTATCTCTATCTATAGGAGATCATATAAAGGGGATACTAGTATTTTACATCTAGCCAATTCGATGAATTATGCCTAAAGGTTCCCATCAGAATAGTGCTAGTTGATGAGAGTTACTTCGAAAAAAAAAAGAGTAAAGTCAAATTTTTTGGGGGTTATTCTCTCAATTTCAATAAAATGCAACCGGATCTAGTATGAGTTGGCGATCAGAACATATATGGATAGAACTTATAACGGGGTCTCGAAAAACAAGTAATTTCTGCTGGGCCTTTATCCTTTTTTTAGGTTCATTAGGATTCTTGTTGGTTGGAACGTCCAGTTATCTTGGTAGGAATTTGATATCTTTATTTCCGTCTCAGCAAATCATTTTTTTTCCACAAGGGCTCGTCATGTCTTTCTATGGCATCGCAGGTCTCTTTATTAGTTCCTATTTGTGGTGCACAATCTCCTGGAATGTAGGTAGTGGTTATGATCGATTCGATAGAAAGGAAGGAATTGTGTGTATTTTTCGTTGGGGATTTCCTGGACAAAATCGTCGCATCTTCCTTCGATTCCTTATGAAAGATGTTCAGTCCATCAGAATAGAAGTTAAAGAGGGTATTTATGCCCGGCGTGTCCTTTATATGGACATCCGAGGCCAGGGAGCTATTCCCTTGACTCGTACTGATGAAAATTTGACTCCACGAGAAATTGAACAAAAAGCTGCGGAATTAGCCTATTTCTTGCGTGTACCGATTGAAGTATTTTGAAATGAACTGAAAATTAGTTCTCATCAGGAGGTAAAAAATAAAAAAAATACTAGCGGCATCTCCTATATCACACTATCTCATTTCGGGATTAGGTCCAATTTTTTTTTATTTCTTCATTCGAATTTGAGACGGACTCTTATTCTATTTGGATATTCTTTATATATTCAAGGACTAACCATAACCAATACATCACAAATAAAAAACAGTGAATAGATTCAAAGGAAAGATACCTTGTAATAGAACTCATTGCTTGATAGAAATATTGGATCGCATAGAGTTTACAAACGAGGTGGGTTCATTAAGAATTCACAGATGAAAAAAATGGAAAAAAAGAAAGCATTCATTCCCCTTCTATATCTTGCATCTATAGTATTTTTGCCTGGGTGTATCTCTCTTTTATTTCATAAAAGTCTAGAATCCTGGGTTACTAATTGGTGGAATACTAGGCAACCCGAAACTTTCTTTAATATCATTCAAGAA